ACAATTCTGTATATTCCACTTACTAGAGAGGTTCCCAGGGAATTCATTAGAGGAATATTTCCAATAAATACGGTTTGTTCTTGCATATCTCTACCGGTTTTCCAAATTAATCCCGCGGATACATATAATTCAGAAGAGTATGTGAGTGATTCATACACAGCATCTCTTTCTTTTATCAAGGGCTCTGCCAATTGATATGTTGCCACAAATAATTGAAATTCAATTTCTTGATCTGTATCTTCAATTTTTGGAAACTTATGAAGTTCTTCCATCAAGCCTTGATCAATGAACCTACAAAATCCGTCAAATTGTATCTGACTAAACCCTGGTATTGTATACATTCCCTCATTCCCATCCCGGAACATCTTAAGTTTTCCGTTTATCGAAAAAATCCAACTATTGGCTCACTCTTCGTTGAACCATATAGATTGATCTAGCAACGATGGAATGTATATTTTGCTCATTTGAACAACATGAAATTTTATCCAACCCCATATACATATATATATGTACTAAATACGTATGAACGGAGGAATAAAAAAAAATGTGACTCAAATTCGAATTTGCGACAGATACAAATGGAAATGAATTGATAAAACATTCCTGGAAACAAAATTCTGCCACTTAGACTTATGGAGTCTTGTATAGAATATCAAAATAGATCCAATTTCTACCTTATGATATTACGATCAGATTGGGTACCATAAATGGATTCGGAATTGAGTCTGTTCTCTATGAGTGAGATAAAGACAGAATAATCAGGAACCGTCTAGAGTTGACTTTGATTTTAGCACTTAATTTATTTCATCGATTCCGTTGTTCAAAAAACGATTCGCAGAGAGAAAAGATATTTCTACCCATTTGTTAATTAGTAGAATACGATTGAAGTGCGTAAGAGAAGTCATATTTATTAAGTACATGCAGATATAACTATCTAGCTATCCGTATATCCCATCTTTTATCGAAGTTCCCTTGAGGCAACATAGGTCGTGCTATATCCAAATTTCTATTTTATATTCAATATATTCAATGAAAAATGCAAGCACGACGATTTCCGAATAGGAATATGTAGATAAGATACCTGACTAGGTATCCGTGTAAGAATTTCTGTTCTGGGGTTTACATATACACATAATTGTTGTTATAATTGAAATTGAAAAGGATTAATTATGGATATGGAAAAGAATTGAGACTGATTAGTCGTATATCAATTTGATCTCCTTATGTCATTAAGGAAACCAAATTGGAGATCAAAATCCAAGAACCATTCATGAATTCACAGTCATTAATGCTTCCAATTTGCTCTGAATTTTTGATTCTGTGACTGGAAATCCATTTTTCTCTTTCAATAGAAAAAAAGGGGAAAGCTTTTATTTAGGTGTTGTGTGTTTTGAAATACAATCAATCTAAGAGAACAACAGGACCCAATCAAAAAAAAGAAATGGTTCAGCAATTCCCCAGAATATTTCCATCTATATCTATTTTGTATCGTTTTGGCGGCATGGCCGAGTGGTAAGGCGGGGGACTGCAAATCCTTTCTCCCCAGTTCAAATCCGGGTGTCGCCTGATTAACAAAAGACTCGGAATTTCTTACCCTACTAAACTAATAGAACTCACAAAATTCTTGCCTGGCAGAAGCAGAGGTAAGGGGCGGGGACTGTCGATACCCAATTTTAAGAATCGGGGGGTTGACTTTCAATTATTTCTTCAAAAATCGGGGTGTGACCCAAACCTGTACCATACCAATATGAATTACCAATATAAATAAAAAAATACTCACTTAATTACGGATTCCTGATGCGTTCAGGCCATTGATTTGATTTATCAATCGAATCAAATCCATAGTAAGATTCAATTGTGAGATTCAGAACTACGAAAGTCAGGGACCGTAAATCCGTGTATCCAAAGGAAGGTTCCTAAGAGACTGTAAATCTTTGCTCCTAGGATCCAAGAAGGGGTTATAGGAAGGACTATAAATACTTCCTAATTACCTTACCCTACTAGTGTTTACTGACTGAGTCTTGAAGTAGATTGGGTAGGCTGGTGGGGAATCCAATTAGGAGTTGTGGAAAGAACTGAAGATACTTTGTATCCATACAAACTCATGAGAGTCTCTGAGTGCTCAGGTTTTCAATTAATATTGTATGGGTGATTGGCTTTTATAGAATAAAAGTGGAAAAAAGTGCTTTCGTTGGGGTAACCCCGCCAAGAATGTAATAGGATGTCTTCCAATTGTTTCACATTTCACAGAAGTAGAGACAGTAAGGCTTAGATGGGAAATTAGGAGTATGTGATAGATAGTTATATATCTTGATGGTATATTTTTTTTTTCTGCTTTTTGTTTATGAAAGGCAACAGTAGGTCTTACTATTCCTACATATTCCATTAGTCACATTCCCTTGAGACTTCCAAGGGGCAACTGTGTATCTTGCTTGTACTTAGTGCTTTCCGATTCCACCAGAAATCATATAGGGACTTGTTACGGGTGTATTCATTGGAT